TTATTAGTTAGTCCCGGTAAAGCCCCCAGGCGGCGTATTTTTTTGAAACGAGGTCCTCGGTAACGCGACATAAAGACTCCCTATTCTTTCTTATTTATATTTTTATTTCAGTTTTTTATTTGAAATTTCATTTTAAAGAATAAACCTAAACTAAAACTAAACTAAATGAAGCGAAGTCTACTGAAGTATTCTACTATAAAGAATAATGCGATGACTTGTATAACTATTCATACCTCTTTGTATTATATATATACAGAAAAAGAAAAACAGAATAAAGAAAAAGATTATTTTTCTGATATAGTTGGAAGTTCTTATAACATAATAAATCGGGGACTTTTGGAAAAAGGGGAAGATGCTTTTTCAATAGTCTTTGATTTCAAAGGGGTATTATCAATCATGTAAAAAATCGAACAAATAGAGAAAAGCCGGCTATCGGAGTCGAACCGATGACCATCGCATTACAAATGCGATGCTCTAACCTCTGAGCTAAGCGGGCTCACATAACAGAAATTGTCCATGGATAGGAATCCAATAAACTATTGAAATCTTAGCTATTCATAATTAATATAGAAAAGAGTAGAATATAGAATTTCAAATAAATATTGAATATTCTAGAGCATAACGATTAATAGAGCGATATATAATTTCGATTTATTTATCACAATTCCAATTCTATAATTATTGGATAGTCAAATTCAAATGACTTTTGAAATTCTTTTTATTACACTTCTCTATTTTATTAGATATCATATAGGTTTCTAATTCTAATAATTTTAAATTCTAAAATTAGTCTAATTAATAGATTAGAATCTTATTAGACATCTACAATTATATATTATAATACAATTGTATCTATATTCTAGATAGATATATAGACATTATTTCCATATATTCTTACTTTACTTATATATACATATAGCTTATAATAGCTTATACATATATTACATTATAAGTTTAATCGAATTATTTAATGGAATGATTAGTTAAAACTAATCAGACATTCCTCTGCTTTTTCATTTGTAAAGGTGGAAGTTAAGACAAAAAAAAGAATCGACCGTTCAAGTATTCCAAATGGCATGGGAAAATCAAAGGAAGAGAGACATATATGTAGTATATAACCATCTATATTGAATTGCGGATACAGAAATGGTAGAATCATTTTTGGTTAAATAGGTGTCTCCTATAGAAGATAAAAAAAGAGGCAAGAAATCAAATCACATAGTGATAGTAGGGAAACACTTTTCGAGATAGGAATTGGTATTCAATGGTTGTTCCAGTATAAATCAAAGAAAAAAGGGAACGACATTACAATGAGATCCTAATCTCAAAACAAAAGGGGGATATGGCGAAATTGGTAGACGCTACGGACTTAATTGGATTGAGCCTTGGTATGGAAACCTACTAAGTGATCACTTTCAAATTCAGAGAAACCCTGGAATTAATCAAAACGGGCAATCCTGAGCCAAATCCTGTTTTCCGAAAACAAACAAAGGTTCAGAAAGCAAAAAAAAAAAAAAAGGATAGGTGCAGAGACTCAACGGAAGCTATTCTAACAAATAGAGTTGACTGCGTTGCGTTGTTAGAGGAATCCTTTCATCCAAACTTCAGAAAGGATGAAGATAAACCTATATACATACGTATACGTACTGAAATATTATATCAACTGATTAATGACGACCCAAACCTGTATCTCTATTTTTTGATATGAAAAAATAGAAGAGAAGAATTGTTTTGAATCGATTCAAAATTGAAGAAAGAATCGAATATTCATTGATCAAATCATTCACTCCACAGTCTGATAGATCTTTTGAAGAACTGATTAATCGGACGAGAATAAAGATAGAGTCCCATTCCACATGTCAATACCGACAACAATGAAATTTATAGTAAGAGGAAAATCCGTCGACTTTAGAAATCGTGAGGGTTCAAGTCCCTCTATCCCCAAAAAGACCATTTGGCTTCCGAACTATTTATCCTATCCTTTTTTTCGTTAGCGGTTCAAAATTCGTTATCTTTCTCATTCACTCTATTCTTAATGGATGCGATCGGAAATGTTTTTGTCTTATCCCAACACAAGTCTTGGGATATATATGATACACGTACAAATGAACATTTTTGAGCACGGAATCCCCATTGATTCGCGGTCCATATTAGTACTCGTACTGAAACTTATAAAGTTTTCCTTTTGAAGATCCAAGGAATTCCAGGTCCTGGATAAGACTTTGTAATATCCTTTCATGCCTTTCATTGACATAGACCCAAGTCATCTAGTAAAATAAAATGAGGATGATGCATCGGGAATGGTCGGGATAGCTCAGCTGGTAGAGCAGAGGACTGAAAATCCTCGTGTCACCAGTTCAAATCTGGTTCCTGGCACATGATTCATTTGTAGAATAGATACTTATACAAATGAATTGATATGGATCGACATATATATTCATTAATAGTCTAGATCATAATACATACTTTTTTTATCCATCTAGGTGTTTATAGATAGAGG